AAAGTACAACTTGAACAATGAATTAATAAGTCGAACAAAAGCTCTAGAAAAGGAAAAGGGATTTCTTGCTCTAGATATGCTCGAAAAAAGGACCAGATTATGCAATGATGAAAACGAACAAAAATACTTGCCCAAAACGTATGACCCCTTTTTGAGGGGACCATATCGTGGAACAATAAAAAAATTCTATTCACATATGATCATCAATGATTTAATCACTTCTACAGATACGGAGGATTCCATAGAAATCAATTGGATAAATAAGATTTATGGGCTACTTCCTAATAATTCGAATTATTCCAGAAAATTTGAACATCAAAAGAATCCGCCTGATAGGGAATCATTACTGAATTATATTGGTAATTCCTTAACCTCAATCAAAGAATTTCCTTTTGAGCCTGCACCCATTTTGCATTTTCAAAAATATTCTTTATTGAGAGAGCAAACAAGAATTGATTTTGAAAATCAAACAAAAGCTTTAAAATGGGTATTCGATGTAATTACAACTGATCCAAACGATCAAACAATAATTAGAAAAAAATCTATTGGAATAGAAGAAATCCATAAAAGGGTTCCTCGGTGGTCATACAAATTAACTGATGATTTGGAAGAACAGGAGGAAGAAAATGAGGAAGAATCTAAGGAAGATCATGAAATTCGTTCAAGAAAAGCCAAACGCGTAGTAATTTATACTGATAACAATCAGAATACCAACCCTATTACAACTACAAATAATACTAATAATAGTGATCAAGCAGAAGAGGTAGCTTTGATACGTTACTCGCAACAATCGGATTTTCGTCGGGATATAATCAAAGGATCCATGCGTGCTCAAAGACGTAAAACGGTTATTTGGGAAATGTTTCAAGCAAATGTGCATTCTCCGCTTTTTTTGGATCGAATAGACAAAACATCTTTTTTTTCTTCTTTTTATATCTCTGAAATGATGAATCTCATTTTTAGGAATTTGGTGGGGAGAGAACCAGAATTGAAAATTTCACATTTTTATTTTGAGGAGGAAGAGACAAGGGAAAAAGAGAAAAAAAACGAAGAAAAAAAAGAGGAAAATGAACGTATAGTAATATCAGAAACTTGGGATAGCATTATATTTGCTCAAGCAATAAGAGGTTTGATGTTAGTAACCCAATCTTTTCTTAGAAAATACATTGTATTGCCTTCATTGATAATTGCTAAAAATATTGGCCGTATGTTATTATTCCAATTCCCCGAATGGTATGAGGATTTGAAGGAGTGGAATAGAGAAATGCATGTTAAATGCACTTATAATGGTGTTCAATTATCAGAAACAGAATTTCCCAAAGATTGGTTAACAGACGGTATTCAGATAAAGATTCTATTTCCTTTCTGTTTGAAACCTTGGCGAAGATCTAAAATACGATCTCATCCTAGGGATCAAATAAAAAAAAAAGGAAAAAAAGACAATTTTTGTTTTTTAACGGTTTGGGGAATGGAAGCGGAATTCCCTTTTGGGAATCCCCGAAAACGACCTTCCTTTTTTGAACCCATTTATAAGGAACTCCAAAAAAAAGTTAGAAAAGTTAAAAAGGATTTCTTTATACTTCTCAAAGTTTCAAAAGAAAAAACAAGATGGATCATTAAAATACTTCTAGTTCTAAAACGAATAATGAAGGAAATTCAAAAAGTAAACCCAATATTCTTATTTGAATTGAGCAAGGTGAAAGTATATGAAACGGCTGAAAATGGAAAAGATTCCGAAATAAATAATAAGATTATTCACAAATCAACCATTCAAATCCAATCCATGAATTGGACAAATTATTCACTCATAGAAAAAAAGATGAAAGATCTTTCTGATAGAACAATCACAATCAGGAATCAAATAGAACAAATCACAAAAGACAAGAAAAAAATAATTCTAACTTGTGCTGATAAAAGATCAAAATCACAGAAACATATTTGGCAGATATTCCAAAGAATAAATATACGATTAATACGTAAATCACATTATTTTATGAAATCTCTGATTGAAAATATATATATAGATATCTTGCTATGTATGATTACCATTCACAGGATCTATTTCCAACTTTTCTTTGAATCAACAAAAAGAATAATCAATAAATCCGTTTACAACGATCAAACAAATCAGGAAGGAATTGATGAAAGAGATCAAAATACAATGAACTTTTTTTCCACTATAAAAAAGTCCTTTTCAAATACTAATATTAGTAATAGTACAAAAATGTATTATGACTTATCCTCCTTGTCCCAAGCATATGTATTTTACAAATTATCACAAACCCAATTACTTAACAAGTATCAATTGAAATCTCTACTTCAATATCAGGGGACTTATCCTTTTATTAAGGATAAAATCAAGGATTATTGTATGACACGAGGAATATTTGATTACAATTCAAGACATAAGAAAATTCATAAGTCTGGAATGATTGAATGGAAAAACTGGTTAAAGGGGCATTATCAATACAATTTATCTCAAACCAAATGGTCGCGGTTAGTACCGCAAAAATGGCGAAATAGAATCAATCAACGTTATAGGATTCAAAATAAGGACTCAATTAAAGTGGATTCATATAAAAAAGAAAAAGACCAATTAATTCATTACGTGAAACAAAATTACTATGCAGCGGATTCATTGACAAATCAAAAAGAAAAATGGAAAAAACACTACAGATATGATCTTTTATCACATAAATATATGAACTATGGGGATAAGGAGGATTTTGATATTTATGGGTCAAGATTACAAGTAAACGGGGTTCCAAAAATTCCATATAATTTCAATAAACCAAAATCCGAATCATTTTATGTATTGGTAAGTACAGCTATTAGTGATTATCTAGAAGAAGGATATATTATTGATACGCATAAAAATCTAGATAGAAAATATTTTGATTGTCGAATTCTCCACCTTTGTCTTAGAAAAAATATCAATATTGAGACCTGGACCAATACACATATCGGTACCAAAATTGATAAAAATACTAAGACTGAAAAAAAAATCAACAACAAATTGCAAAAAAAAGATATTTTTTCTCTTATGATTCATCAAGAAATCAACCCATCCAATCAAAAAAGTATTTTTTTAAATTGGATGGGAATGAATCAAGAAAGAGTTTATCATACCATATCAAATCTAGAATCTTGGTTCTTCCCAGAATTTGTCTTACTTTTTGATGCATATAAGATTAAACCATGGATTATACCAATCAAATTACTTCTTTTTGACTTTTATTTTTATAAAAATAAAAGTCAAAATAAAAACATCAATATAAATAGAAAAAATAATCTTCAGATGATATCTCATCAAAAAAAATATCTTAAATTAGAAAATTCCAACCAACAAAAAAATGAGCAACAGGACCAAGTAAATCTTGTATCAGATCTACGAAAAGAAAACAAAAAAAAAGATATTGAAGAGAATTATGCGAGATCAGACATTACCATTAAAAAAGGTAAGAAGAAAAAACAATCCAAGAAAAACAAGAAAGCAGAACTAGATTTCTTCCTGAAAAAATATTTCCTTTTTCAATTAAAATGGGATGACTCCTTGAACCAAAGAATGATCAATAATATCAAGGTATATTGTCTCTTACTTAGACTGATAAATCCAAAAGAAATTGCTATATCCTCGATTCAAAGAGGAGAGATGCATCTGGATGTAATGCTAATTCAGAAAGATCTAGCTCTTACAGAATTGATAAAAAAAGGAATATTAATTATCGAACCAATTCGTCTATCTATAAAAAGGGATGGAAAATTGATTATATATCAAACTATAAGTATTTCATTGGTCGAGAACAATAAACACCAAACTAATGGAAAATGCATAAAAAAAAGTTATATTGATAAGAGGAATTTGGATAAACCCATTGTACGATATGGGAATATGCTTGTGAATGGGGACACAAATTATTATGATTTCCTTGTTCCCGAAAATATTCTATCTCCTAGACGTCGCAGAGAATTGAGAATGTTAATTTGTTTCAATTCCCATAATTGGAATGTTACGGATAGAAATAGAAATCCATTATTTTGCAATGAAAACAACATAAGAAACTCTGGAAAATTTTTGGATGAGGACAAGCATCTTAATACGGATACAAATAAATTCATTAAATGCAAATTTGTTCTTTGGCCCAATTACCGATTAGAAGATTTAGCTTGTATGAATCGCTATTGGTTTGATACCAATAATGGCAGTCGTTTCAGTATGTCAAGGATACATATGTATCCACGATTTAGAATTATTTAATTTAATAGTATATTTCCTATATCATATATATATATATCTATATTCCGTGACATTTTCGGTATATGAAAGCCGAAAGATGTATGCATATGCTATGTTATATTTTGGTAAATGATACAGATTTAATGGTGTATCCATTCAATTGGATATAGGAATAAATAAATTAGGGGAATCCTTTTAGATAGAAATAAATTCTTTTCTTTCGTTAATGTGGAAACATATTATCCCTTTCTATCCAAATCAAATTTTCAATTTGATTTGGATAAAATAAAGAAGTAGTATATGAATAAATCCAAATTTTTGTGTGTACTAGATGTGTGTACTAGATTAAAATAACCGGCATAATTCTTTTTTTTATTATTTTTCCTGATCGGAAAAATCCATGAAAAAGAAAGAAAAAGGATAGAAAAATTTTTTATGGTCAAAAATTCATTCATTTCCATTATTCCACAAGAAGAAAAAGAAGAAAACAAAGGTTCTGTTGAATTTCAAGTATTCAGTTTCACCAATAAGATACGGAGACTTACTTCACATTTGGAATTGCACAAAAAAGATTTTTTATCACAAAGGGGTCTACGAAAAATTCTAGGAAAACGTCAACGGTTGCTGGCTTATTTGTCAAAGAAAAATAGAGTACGTTATAAGAAATTAATTGGTAAGTTGGATATTCGAGAGCCAAAAACTCGTTAATTTAATCGTTTGAATTTTTTAGTAGTATTCAATTTTTTGTTTTGATGAGTCTCGTTTTGAGGAATTCATGGAATAATGAATTAAGGAAGAAAAGATATGACAGTACCGGTTACAAGAAAAGATCTCATGATAGTCAATATGGGGCCTCACCACCCATCAATGCATGGTGTTCTCCGACTAATCGTTACCCTCGATGGTGAAGATGTTATTGACTGTGAGCCCATATTGGGCTATTTACACAGAGGAATGGAAAAGATAGCGGAAAATCGAACAATTATACAATATCTACCTTATGTAACACGATGGGATTATTTAGCTACTATGTTCACAGAGGCAATAACCGTAAATGCGCCAGAACAATTGGAAAATGTTCAAGTACCTCAAAGAGCTAGCTATATCAGAGTAATTATGCTGGAATTGAGCCGTATAGCTTCTCATTTGTTATGGCTTGGGCCTTTTATGGCGGATATCGGTGCACAGACTCCCTTTTTCTATATTTTCAGAGAAAGGGAATTGATATATGATCTATTCGAAGCCGCCACAGGTATGCGAATGATGCATAATTATTTCCGTATTGGAGGAGTAGCTGCTGATCTACCTTATGGATGGATAGATAAATGTTTGGATTTCTGCGATTATTCTTTAACAGGAGTTGTTGAATATCAAAAACTTATTACGTGGAATCCCATTTTTTTGGAACGAGTTGAAGGAGTGGGCATTATTGGTGGAGAAGAAGCTGTAAATTGGGGTTTATCAGGACCGATGTTACGAGCTTCTGGAATCCAATGGGATCTTCGTAAAGTTGATCATTATGAATGTTACAATGAATTCGATTGGGAAGTCCAATGGCAAAAAGAAGGAGATTCATTAGCTCGTTATTTAGTACGAATCGGTGAAATGAAGGAATCCATAAAAATTATTCAACAGGCTCTAGAAGGAATTCCTGGAGGACCTTATGAAAATTTAGAAGTACGACGCTTTGATAGAGCAAAGAATTCCGAATGGAATGATTTTGAATATAGATTTATTAGTAAAAAACCTTCACCCAATTTAGAATTGTCGAAACAAGAACTTTATGTGAGAGTGGAAGCCCCAAAAGGAGAATTGGGAATTTATTTGATAGGAGATAATAGTGTTTTCCCCTGGAGATGGAAAATTCGTCCACCCGGTTTTATCAATTTGCAAATTCTTCCTCAGCTAGTTAAAAGAATGAAATTGGCTGATATCATGACGATATTGGGTAGTATAGATATCATTATGGGAGAAGTTGATCGTTGAAATGATAATTGATACGACAGAAGTACAAACTATCAATTCTATTTCTACATTGGAATTTTTAAAAGAAGCGTATGGACTAATATGGATTGTACCCATTTTGACCCTTATATTGGGAATAACAATGGGGGTACTAGTAATTGTGTGGTTAGAAAGAGAAATATCTGCAGCGATACAACAACGTATTGGGCCTGAATATGCTGGACCGTTGGGAATTCTTCAAGCTATAGCGGATGGGACTAAACTACTTTTTAAAGAGGACCTCCTCCCATCTCGAGGAGATATTCGTTTGTTTAGTGTGGGACCGTCTATAGCGGTTATATCAATTCTACTAAGTTATTTAGTAATTCCTTTTGGGTATCGTCTTGTTTTAGCCGATCTCAGTATAGGTGTTTTTTTATGGATCACCATTTCTAGTATTGCTCCTATTGGGCTTCTTATGTCAGGATATGGATCGAATAATAAATATTCCTTTTTAGGTGGTCTACGAGCTGCTGCTCAATCTATTAGTTATGAAATACCATTAACTCTATGTGTGTTATCAATATCTCTACGTGTGATTCGTTGGAATATGAACTTTGAACCTCTCTTCTAGAAATAAAAGAAAAAAGAAAGAGGTTCAATGTATTGAATAGATGTTTTCATTTTTTTTTTATTCAGCATTCGGGTTGATGAGTTAAACCAGATAGTTATATGAGTGAAACTAAACAGCTTCCAAATTTGTAGTAAGAAGAAACAATCTCATTCCCTATGTACAAGAATAAAGTTGAAGTAAAAATAAGCAGTGTAAACTGCTTACCCCAAGATTAAGATTTTTTGATTAGTCATCATATCTTGAAGCGGGCGCAAACAAAAGATCAACTGTATGGAGTTTCTACTACTGTCTCATATGTATTACTATACTGGGGATCAATCAAAAGCCAGTGGACGGTTAGGAACACCAAGGTACACAAAGGATTAGTAATGGAGATAATGTAAGGTATCAAAAAAGAGGTATTTCTTCATAAAACGAATCATAATAAGGACTTGAAATTGGTAGAAATGATCAAGTAGTACTTCCCTACGATTCCGATCTAGAGTATGCTCCTATTCACTGGTTAAAGAAATGACTATCAAGAACGAATTAATTCTTTATTTTATTTTTGAGTATCCTCCTCTGAGACAGAAGAACAGGAAAAAAGAAATGGAATGCAGTAATTGAATGAATAATAAAAAAAGGGGATCCCTATTTATTCTTTTCTCTATCCATATTCATACATATCGAATTCTTATCACGATTCATGAACTAATGACTAATTCTTTTTATTTTGTATTGATTGATATAAGGAGTATTTTATTGAAATATTAAGTTATTACCGAACAAAGAGAAATTTTTATTGTAAAGGATGAGATCAATTCGGAAGCACTTTTTTTATTATTCTAGCAGACAGAATTCCATTGGTCTAATTTGGGACTTTCCGATGTATCTTTATTCTATCCATCCAAAGATGGTGATAATACCGAACCCGTCCTTACATTTTTTTGTGGCCATCGAGGAGCCGTATGAAGCTGAGGTCTCACGTACGGTTTTGAAATAGCGATGGGAACAGTGATGTTATTATCGACTATGATTATCTAACAGTTCAAGTACAGTTGATATAGTTGAAGCACAGTCAAAATATGGTTTTTGGGGGTGGAATCTGTGGCGTCAGCCTATAGGATTTATTGTTTTTCTAATTTCTTCTCTAGCCGAATGTGAGAGATTGCCCTTTGATTTACCAGAAGCGGAGGAGGAATTAGTAGCAGGTTATCAAACCGAGTATTCGGGTATCAAATATGGTTTATTTTATCTTGCTTCTTACCTAAATTTATTAGTTTCTTCATTATTTGTAACAGTTCTTTACTTAGGTGGGTGGAATTTACCTATTCCGTATATATCCATTTCTGAGCTTTTCGGAATAAAAAAAATCGCCGGCATTTTTGGAATAACAATGGGTATCCTTATTACATTAACTAAAGCTTATTTGTTTCTCTTCATTTCTATCACAACAAGATGGACTTTACCTAGAATGAGAATAGACCAGTTATTAAATCTTGGATGGAAATTTCTTTTACCTATTTCTCTAGGTAATCTGTTATTAACAACTTCTTCCCAACTTGTTTCATTATAAATAAGAGAATACGATAACACTATTTTAGATTCATAATCTCTATCAAACAAGAGAAAGAAACGTCAAATTTTTCATGTATATCTACAATATGTTCCCTATGGTAATTGGGTCCATGAATTATGGTCAACAAACAATACGAGCTGCAAGGTACATTGGTCAAAGTTTCATAATTACCTTATCCCACACAAATCGTTTACCTGTAACTATTCAATATCCTTATGAAAAATCGATCACATCAGAGCGTTTCCGGGGTCGAATCCACTTTGAATTTGATAAATGTATTGCTTGTGAAGTATGTGTTCGTGTATGCCCGATAGATCTACCCGTTGTTGATTGGAGATTTGAAAGAGATATTAAAAAGAAACAATTACTTAATTATAGTATAGATTTCGGGGTTTGTATATTTTGTGGTAACTGTGTCGAGTATTGTCCAACAAATTGTTTATCAATGACTGAAGAATATGAACTTTCTACTTATGATCGTCACGAATTGAATTATAATCAAATTGCTTTGGGTCGATTACCAATCTCAATAATTGGAGATTACACAATTCAAACAGTTATGAATTCGACTCAAATAAAAATAGACAAAGATAAACCCTTTGATTCAAGAACAATTACCAATTACTAAGATTTTGTTTTGATATAAAGGATCCAAGCTTTTTATTTTGGGTAGTCAGTAACTACAAATAAAAACTAATGATTGTTGAGAATCACTCTTTGATTTAAACTAAAAATATATTTTTAGTGATGATTTCAAAATAGCAAATTTCAACTACTTTTTTCTTTTTTTTTCTTTCGGATAAATATAAATAAAGTAAGGTTGGCCCAATAATTTTATCTATATCTACATTAATCCATATTCAAATTCAATTCAATTATAAATGTATCATATACATTATTATATACAAGAAAACAAAAATAGGGTAACCCCTTTTCCTTTCCTGGACCATTTATTTAGTAAAGTTAAAGTAAGGTCATGAAATAGTTAAAGTTATTTATTTTGTATTTTATACATAATGGGTTTACCTGGACCAATACATGATATTCTTGTTGTATTTCTGGGGTCAATTCTTGTATTAGGGGGTCTGGGGGTAGTATTATTTACCAATCCAATTTATTCTGCCTTTTCATTGGGATTGGTTCTTGTTTGTATATCCTTATTCTATATTTCATCGAACTCCTATTTTGTAGCTGCCGCACAGCTCCTTATTTATGTGGGAGCCATAAATATCTTGATCATATTTGCTGTAATGTTCATGAATGGTTCAGGATATTCCAATAATTCCTATTTTTGGACCATTGGAGATGGGGTCACTTTGATGGTTTGTACAACTATTCTTTTTTCACTAATTACTACTATCCCAGATACATCATGGTACGGAATTATTTGGACTGCAAGGTCAAACCAGATTATGGAACAGGACCTAATAAATAACGTTCAACAAATTGGGATTCATTTATCAACAGATTTTTATCTTCCGTTTGAACTCATTTCAATAATTCTTTTAGTTTCCTTGATAGGTGCAATTACTATGGCTCGACAATAAGCAATAAAAATACTTAACTTATAATGATTCCCAATTCTTAGAATTCTAACTAAATTCTAAATAAATAAATAGAAATTCTTAGTTAAATCTATCTACCGTCAATATCTTCTTTTGTTGTGTAATTGTTCTATTCTAATCAATTGAATCGGTTGAATTGTTATTCATATTGAAATGAATCGAGATTGATAAGGAGTTAGTCAATGATGTTTGAGCATGTCCTTTTCTTGAGTGTTTATTTATTTTCTATTGGTATCTATGGATTGATCACAAGTCGAAACATGGTTAGAGCGCTTATGTGTCTTGAGCTTATACTAAATTCGGTTAATATCAATCTTGTAACATTTTCTGATATATTTGATAGTCGCCAATTAAAAGGAGACATTTTCTCAATCTTTGTTATAGCCATTGCAGCTGCTGAAGCAGCTATTGGACTTGCTATTGTTTCGTCGATCCATCGTAACAGAAAATCAACTCGTATTAATCAATCGAATTTGTTGAATAATTAGTGATAATCATCATAGATAATTTAAATAAAGACACATAAAAATATTTAATAGAATTGAAATACTATTTTTTATTGAATTTGAATGCAATTCAATTTTATTGAATTGCATTTTTATATTTATATTGAAATAATGATGACCAATTTGTTGGCCAATTAATTTTAATTTGCATGCGTAACTCGTATCATCATAATTGTTGAAACGAAAATCAAAGTGTCTTGACCTTTTCTCATAAACAGATTGATTTAAGAAATATATTGATTGTTTTTAATAAACCACTGTTTCGTCTGGTGTCTACAATATTACAATATATAATATATGATTCATTTACTACTAATTTGATTTGACCAGATCGAAAATCTTTTATGTTCAAAACTGTAATTTATAGATCCAATGTCACATTCAGTAAAAATTTATGATACATGTATAGGGTGTACTCAATGTGTACGAGCTTGCCCCACAGATGTATTGGAAATGATACCTTGGGACGGATGTAAAGCCAAGCAAATAGCTTCCGCGCCAAGAACCGAGGACTGTGTAGGTTGTAAGAGATGTGAATCTGCCTGCCCAACGGATTTTTTGAGTGTCCGTGTTTATTTAGGGCCTGAAACAACTCGCAGCATGGCTCTATCTTATTGATACGTTACAAAAAACTCCACTTGAATCATTTGTGATTCCTCTTTACCGACAAAAGCCCGTGCTCGACAAAATATATTATTTTGAGGACGGGCTTCTCTGGTCAAAATGTATCTTGTCTTTATCACGAGTTATTTTCCTTGGTTAACAATACTTGTTGTTTTACCGATATTCGCGGGTTCCTCAATTTTCTTATTCCCTCATAGAGGGAATAAGATGTTTAGGTGGTATACTATATGTATATGCTTATTAGAACTCCTTCTAACGACTTATGCATTCTGTTATCATTTCCAATTGGATGATCCATTAATGCAATTGAAGGAAGATTCTAAATGGATAGATGTTTTTGATTTCCACTGGAGACTAGGAATCGATGGGCTTTCCATAGGACCCATTTTACTGACAGGATTTATCACTACTTTAGCAACTTTAGCAGCTTGGCCAATTACTCGAAATTCGCGGTTGTTCTATTTCCTGATGCTAGCAATGTACAGCGGTCAAATAGGATTATTTTCCTCTCGAGACTTTTTACTTTTTTTCATCATGTGGGAGTTAGAATTAATTCCTGTTTACTTACTTTTATCCATGTGGGGGGGAAAGAAACGTCTCTACTCGGCTACAAAGTTTATTTTGTACACTGCAGGGGGTTCCATTTTTTTCTTAATAGGAGTTCTAGGTATGGGTTTATATGGTTCCAATGAACCAGCATTAGATTTTGAAAGATTAATTAATCAATCATATCCTGTGGCATTGGAAATAATATTCTATTTTGGCTTCCTTATTGCTTATGCTGTCAAATTGCCGATTATACCCCTACATACATGGTTACCTGATACCCATGGAGAAGCACATTACAGTACATGTATGCTTTTAGCTGGAATCCTATTAAAAATGGGCGCATATGGATTGATTCGGATCAATATGGAATTACTACCCCACGCTCATTCTATATTTTCTCCTTGGTTGGTGATAATAGGAACAATGCAAATAATCTATGCAGCTTCAACTTCTCTTGGTCAACGTAATTTAAAAAAGAGAATAGCCTATTCCTCTGTATCTCACATGGGTTTCACAATTATAGGAATTGGTTCTATAACCGACATGGGACTCAATGGAGCTATTTTACAAATGCTCTCTCATGGATTTATTGGTGCTGCACTTTTTTTCTTGGCGGGAACGAGTTGTGATAGAACACGTCTTGTTTATCTCGAAGAAATGGGAGGGATATCTATCCCAATGCCAAAAACATTTACCATGTTCAGTAGCTTCTCGATGGCTTCTCTTGCATTGCCAGGAATGAGTGGTTTTGTTGCGGAATTTTTAGTATTTTTTGGACTAATTACTAGTACAAAATATCTTTTAATGTCAAAAATGCTAATTACTTTTGTAATGGCAATTGGAATGATATTAACTCCTATTTATTTATTATCTATGTTACGTCAGATGTTTTATGGATACAAGTTATTTAATATTCCAAACTCTAATTTTTGGGATTCTGGACTACGAGAACTATTTCTTTCAATCTGTATCTTTCTACCCGTAATAAGTATTGGTATTTATCCCGATTTTGTTCTCTCGTTATCAGTTGACAAGGTACACGCTATTTTATCCAATTATTATCATAGATAGTGTTTCATTAATGAAACGGAAGGAAAGTCTTATAATTCTTTGAATTTAATATTTTGAAAATCGTTTGCTGTACTGTATAATGAAAAAAGAAATAAAATGAATAAGAATTGTAATTAGATACATCTCGAGTTTTTGAGAACCATTTAAATTTGAATGATTCCTTGATTCAAACGGTTCTCAAAAACTCATAAAAACAAACTTTCGTTATATATGGGATGATGTTTTTATCTTATGTATTCTTCATGTAGTTTATTCAATTAGATGTTTATGTGAATGAACCATAACTATGTAGACCTATTCCTAATAGATTGATCCCAAAATAGCATATCCAAATTATAATAAATCCTATAGAAGCTACAAGTGCCGAATTCGTACCTTTCCAATTTATATTTGTTCTAGTATGTAAATAAATCGCGAATATGGTCCAAGTAATAAATGCCCAAGTTTCCTTGGGGTCCCAATTCCAATAGGATCCCCATGCCTCATTAGCCCATACTGCTCCACAAAGAATACCTATGGTTAAAAAGGTAAACCCTAGACTAATGACACGATAACTCCAATAATCCAAACGCTCAGTTAATTGATATTTGTAATAATTTTGAAATAAAGGAAAAGAAGTGTTTTTAAAAACACTTCTTTTTTCATTCAAATATTCAATCTCACCAAAGAAAAATGACTTAATTAATAAATTATAGCTTTTACAAAAAATTTTGATGTTTTTTCGAAATGTAATGACTAGAAGAGCGACTGATAATAATGATCCGCATAAAAGAGCTGCATAGCTCAATAACATCATACTTACGTGCATCATTAACCACTGAGATTGTAGAGCAGGTACTAATATTGTGGATTGATGCATTTCAGTTGAAAGACCCGACATGGCAAAGCCTTGAGTAAAAATGGTACTTGGTGCAATTATTGTGCTTAAATCGTTTTTAAGGTTACGTATCTTGGGAATCATATGAATAATGAAGAAACTACACGAAAGGAAGATTAATGACTCGTATAAATTACTTAATGGAAAATGTCCCGAAGAAATCCAACGAGAAATTAATAATCCTGTTATAGAGAAAAAGGTAGCTATCATCCCTTTTTCTGATGAATCACGTAATCCTACAATTTTGTGGACTAATAAGGTCATCAAATGAATCATAATCACAATTGAAATGATCGAAAAAGAGATATGAGTTAATATATGTTCTAAAGTCACAAATATCATAAAAGGGGTCCCATTACAGAATTGGAAATCGCGAATTGAATACATTTTAGGATCTATTGTATCTCTTTTAGAAGATGCCGCCACTCGGACTCGAACCGAGATGCTTTAGCACTGCTTCCTAAGAGCAGCGTGTCTACCGATTTCACCACGGCGGCTTACTTGAAATAATAATAGTCAATTCATGTTGAATCGTCGAGATTCAAGGATTCAATATAGTTTAGGAAACATTAATTAGAATCAATGAATAAAGACTGGTTTGTGGTTTAAATATTTGAATCTTCAATAAAATACCTACCTAGGTAGTATCGTCGTGGGTTTTTTAACAATCAACTTTCATGTACTAGAAACTAAGTTTTCTCCAAACAGTTGGAACTCCATAGTTTTTTCTCGGTTGAGGTATAAAACTAAGAATTGTCTTTTTTTTTCTCAATTTTTTTATGATTTGTTTTTCATTTATCCGATTTCATGGATTCAAATGAAAAAGATTGAGTTTTTTTTTTCAATGAACAAAATCAAATAACTAGGATTTCATATCTATCACAATTTCATCATTAAATACAAATAATTTGTTATTTTTCTAATGATTTCGATACCTTAGTATATTTAAATTAAAGTATTAATATTCTTTATTGCGCATATAATTTATAATTTATAATACCATTTACAAAACCAATTAAGTTTTGGGATAGGCATATAACAAAAGAGTTTCAATCTCTATCACAATTGTACTTTTCTATTGTGAAAAGTACAATTGTGATAGGGAAAAAAATAATACTTAGAACCCAATATACAAAAAACTCTTATTCTATATATCACAGCAGTGAGTTCTAAGTAATATTGAGAAATTTAATACAGAAAAATACATTAGTTAACATTCATCTTACAAAATTTGGGGTTCTTTAGGCTATATCAATTGAGATTATTCTAAGACTTTATTATTTGTTTGTCGCACAAAAAAACTTTTTGAATGCCCGGTGGAAACCGATTTTGCTAAAGAAAAAGTTTTTACTGCAACTAAATATCCTTTTTTCTTCCAAATATTTCTACGAATACGTTTTTTTGACATAGAAGTACGTTTTTTTGGAACTGCCAT